TTCAACTCTATTTGTGACCTTTTCTCGTATGTGGGACTCTCTATCTTCTTGGGTAGATAATCGATCGTCTTTCATTTGGATAGTGAGTAGTTTTTATAATAATAAGTCAAGTCAAGAATAATAATCGAACAGGAGGAGCTTGCCAGGATGGCTTGGTAAGCAAGCAATCCGTTATGTAGGCGCAAACTCCCAGTTCTTTCTCTTCTTTCTTTTTTAGTTTAGTGACAGTTCATCAAAAGAATTGTCCAAGATTGCTAGATCGAGCACGCGACGCGCATAGTCTTAAGTCCAAGAGCGGGTTGTATCCTCTTCAACATTTCTACTACTTCTTTGCCTCCCTCTTCTCTTTTCAGAGATCTCCTTGTTCTCTTCCTTTCCTCCATACCTTCGCCGCCTTCTTCATCATCTTGTTCCATCCTTCAGTGATAGACGCAATTAGACTACTCTAGTCCTACGAAACGAGCCAATAGAGAGTGGGGGAAGGGACGGATTTGAGACTACCGACGTCTCTAGCGCTGTTGAGCTAGGGTTTGTTCTTATTCTTTTGTGAACATTAACTGAACCATTACCTGATTCAGCTAGAGAAGGAATTCCCTGTGTTAGGGGAACTGTAACTGGGGTAGCCTTTCCTATTGATGAGATCAAGCCAAAAACAAGCAACCCAAAGGACAAGAGTCACCCGGTATGTAGCACGACCGTTAGAGCTTTGACTGCCTTTCCTGAGTGTAGTTCTGTATGGGATAAATCTTCCCGCAGGGGATAAACAATCAACATCTTACTAGCAGCTCCGTTGTTTCCAGCCTAAGGTCTATAATAGCCTATAGCAGTTGTGGTTGTAGCTCAATCAGTTAATCTTCGTTCATCCCCTTTTCACTCGGCAGTCTGTCTCCGTTAGCGCTGTGGCAATCGGTGTCGTGTCAAGCACCTTCCTTCCTTAAGGAAGGAAGGTCCTTGTTCAGCTCCGCCTATTCATCTCTTTTTTCAAATAGTGAAAGCTCCTTCTCCGCCTGTTCTAGTTCTCACTCTGTTTTTTGGGCCCCCATATCTTTCCCTTTTTACTGAGTCCAATATGACCAACAAAACAAGGCGCGTAGCTGTGAAGAGTGGTGTGGAGAACTGGGTTGCTAAATCGCGTACTAAGCCGTCTTAGGAGACCTAGTTATTTAGAAGAGGGAGTACTGATGGCGCCCCCCACGAGAAGATCTTTCTATGTTGGTGATTGACGAAAGGAAAAGCAAAGAAGTAGCGCAAGTTCTTCAAGGCTTAGCTTAGATCCTGAACCAGTAGTACGACTAAGGTTGTAGCATGTCCCCTCTCTTTACGACTTCTTCTAATAAAGGGATGGCGCTTCAAGCTCTTTTTCTATCAGATCTAAGTAGCCCAAGGGCCTTGTTGACGCAGCGCCCGCTGCCGGTGAGCCAATCCCCTTTCTCGCTTCGGGAGCGCTGCCCGTGTGCGAGTCGGTAAAATCTCTGTTCAATGTAAAAAAAGAATAAACAGATGAAAGAGACTTACCTTCGCCTGGCAAATAGAGAATAGGGCCCATGACATACACCTTTCTTTTCTACAAAAATCTCTCCTTAAGCGTTGGGGGGACAACTGATTCGTTGTGAAGACCAAACACTGAGATTTTCACTTCTTGTCTTGCAAATGCTGGTAGATCCGTGTTCATTGTTCTTACCGGAGGGAATCATAAATAGTCGCCCAGTCAACCTCCTGTCAAATCAAGACCTTACTTAAAGAGTAATCTATATGGAACAGCGGTAAACTCATCTTACCGGGCGAAAGGGCACATAACTGACTCTTCCTTCTTTAGCTGAAGCGAAAGCATTGGACAGCAGGTCTTGCCTGCCCCAATCAATACAGAGATCTCATTCGTCTCACACTACTTCATCTTTCCTTTACTAATTCCTTTTATTTTAGGGGTCAGGTCCGCTTAACATCACTGGTGTAGACCTTAGCCTATACAAAATGAGATTCTCCTCCCCACTAGAACACTCCCTTCTGCTTTTGGAATGGATTGAATCGGTTCACTGGATGGAATCGGAACTTTCACTTCTATGATTGAAAAGCATGACTTTTGCAGCAAGGGTTCATGGAGATATTGAGCTTTCCTAAATCTAACTATAGAGAGCCAATCTTAAACCTATCTTTCTACTTTCTTTCCTCTAAACCGGATCGATAAAGAGCTCATCACTGCTTCAGTTAGCTCATCCTATCCTATACCACCAGCTGAGCCTCCTTCGGACCCTCTTCTAATAAATTATAGGTAAAGCGCTCTAACCGAGGGCTACATTTTCCTTAAAACTGACTTTGTTGCAGCCTGGTTATTTCAACCTAAATCTGAGGAATTCGGTTCTTGTGCACCCGCCGGCGGTGAGGTAGGGAAAGTTGGTATGGAGATGAAAGAGACCGATAAGGTGAATATCAACCCAATGAGGTTGAATGCATCCCTTATTTGACTATCTACCCACCTTCCTTATCCCGAGCAATTGACCCTTCTTTCTGACCAGAGTTCATCATTTGAAATCTATTTGTACCAGAACTTTCTGCAGAGAAAGTCTTAAAGTAACGAAGCGAGCTTAGGCAAGTGAGCGAGTGGCAGGGCAGTTCTTCCTGCTAAGGCGTTTTTGGAGCTTGCTGCTAGGTGGCATAATGAAAGCTTGAGCATAGTATATTCAGCTGAAGCCCTTGATGGATCATAGAATTGGCCTTTGCCAGGGATATAGCATAGATCTGCCTCTGACCCTTACAGTTAGAAGGCAGGGCAAGCAATAAGGAACTCAGTTCCGTTATGCTACGACGCCTCCTCACCCAGATCTCCGAATGTAGCTCTAATGCCCGATGACACGGCCTGCGTCTCCTGATGACGGAATTCTCAGCGTTCTTATGACGCCTGACCAGAGTTCGAAGCCACGACCAAGTCGGCCAGAGGCATTGGCAAGAGATGACCGCCCGAATCAACCGATCAGCGGAAGAGAGAAGGATGGCCGATATGAATATGACCAGAAGAGATATGACTTTTAGAGCCACCTTTTCTGGCCATTTAAAGGATGTATCTTTGTCCTCCTGTTGCTAATGAAAGGAAGGGTTCCTTACGTGTCATGTATAGAGCTAAGGCTGATTTCATGGTCGAATACGGAGAAGCGTTCGTTCTTGCTGCTCCTGTTGTTTCGGCCTTGTTCTTTTGCAAGAGTTCTTTTGTTACGGATTTTGTTACCGATGTTGCTAAAGCATTGGAGATTTTGGATTTTGTCATTTTTGTATTAAATAAGTGTACCTGAAAGATCTGCATACAACTCCTAAGTAAGCTTAGGTGAGTGGTCTAAGCAGCTAACGATCGAACATCGAAGGCGGCATAACACGGATTCTGAGATCGTCCTATGCCTTTCCGGCTTGGTTTCGGGCTCTTCGGCCAATGTGGATCAATAGCTTTAGTAAAGATATCAGTCAACTGGTCTTCAGACTTCACATATGGAGTAGAAATTTCTTTCATGGCTATCTTTTCACGAACAAAATACCCTTCTCTAATAACTAATAATAAGGTAAGGCGACTTTGTTCGCTCATGGAAAACCGGATTAGAGGCAATGTGAGTTGCTGCTTGATTATTACAGAACATTCTCTTAGGATGAGACCACCTCAACTCCAAGCTCACTTAGTAAGGTTTTCAGCCAAATAAGCTTACAAGCAGTGTGAGCCATTGCTCTATACTCTGCTTCTGCACTCGACCGTGCGACAACTGTTTGCTTCTTACTCTTACACGTCACAAGATTTCCACCTAAAAATGTGCAGTATCCAGTCGTAGACCTCCTATCCGTCGGTGAGCCGGCCCAATCCGCATCTTCATAGGCAGAAAACAAGAAGATGTCTATTAGAGGCATATCCCTTCCCCAGGAGACGACTTAAGATACCGCAGAATTCTGTGTACAGCTTCGAGATTAGGGATAGGTGGAGAGTGCATAAATTGACTAAAGACACCAACCGCATATGCAAGATTCGGTCTGGTGATAGTCAAGTAGATAAGTCTACCCACAAGTCTTCTATACATACCGGGATCATTTAGGAACTCTCCCTGATCGGAACAAAGACGATGATTTTCTTCCTTCGGGGTATCAGCAGGCTTGGCTCCCCAAAAACAAGTCTCCTTCAAAAGATCAACAGCATACTTCCTCTGGGAAAGATAGATCCCCTTTTTGGGTGGGCAACTTCTATTCCTAGGAAGTACTTCAGAGTTCCCAGATCCTTGATCTCAAACGCCTTACAACAATGTGCCTTTTCTTCCTGGAGAAAGTAATCTGCCAAAGAATAGAAAAGAGAAGTTGATTGCTGTCTTTATGAGTTCGTGATGAGACGGAGATCTCAATCAAGGGCTCTGAAAGCAACTCTTGAACCCCAGGAGAGGTAGAGGCTATAGAACCGTTAGGCTAGGCCAATTCGACTTCATTTGTCTGCTTCGGTTTACCTTCTTTCAGTGGTCGCTTTTGTGGCTAGCTCGTTATCTTGGTCAAAAGAAAACTCTTTCTTTAGTGGCAGTGGCCAAGCCAAATCGCTCAAAGAGGAATCGCCCGACAGAGTGAAAATCCGGCGACCTTTTCTTTTAATAGAACGAACTCGGAACCGTCGATTGGTGCATGGGTTGACTTTCTTTAAACGAGTTAGCAGGGCTGTAAGCCTCCTTCAGATTCAAAGTAGCAGTAGGAGGGCATGTGTAAACCGTTCTAAGAGTAAGGGGCCTAGCGAACCAAAAGGTCTCTGGGTTGACAGTTAACTGATTGCCCATTTCCCAAAACCACTAGGCATAGAATGCGCTCTTAGCCTTTCCTTCATCTAGTAAGATGAGATCCGACCCGAGGCAGGGCTCTTTCATAAGATTGATTGGCCTTTGAATTCAAGCAGGAATGAGAGCCAATTCGAGATTCCCCTGAAGGGCAACTAGTCTGCACAGATGGTACATTAAACAACCTTCGGCGGCACCTCCCCAACATAATAAGAACCATTTGAATCATGACAGCACAATACTCATCATCCATTAGGAAAGATCTTCGAATTACACTACTAAGTGATTCTTTGGTGAAGGCGAAAGCCCCTACCGGGGTATCCTATACTTCTTCCTAATTTCCATTTTGTCTGATATGATCATAAATGGATTGACATCCGGACCTGTACATCCGGAAAGCGCCGGTTCGATCCCGGCTCGTGACAAGGCCTTTTTGCTCATATCCCTTTGTATTGCTGTTACGGTTTAAGGTGCTCTGGAAAAGATGACTATGTTCCCTACCTTTACTGGTTATCATACCAATTAGCAGAGCGAGTACCCGACACGAACAGAGAACAAAGTCGAAAGAAAGAAAATTCGGAGTTCCGATACAAAGCGTAAAAGCATGAACGGTTGACAAACGAAATCTAATAAATAGTGACAGATTACTTAACCGAAAGCAGATCGGGATAGAACCTGTTGATGTACAGTGTTACTGCTGCTGCTACTACCTCTGATTCTGGGACCTCTGCCCCTCTCTAAGCGCCTACGTAGTCGACTATAGCTAATGACTTGTATTGTGTATCGCAATCGGACATCTTTCCGAAATTGGACATCTTGCCGGCAGAGACCTAGAAGAAAAGGATTTTGAGACTAAACCACTATTCTAAATAATGGGACTAGTCAAAAGAGATGTATGTGGTCCAATCAATTCAATTGATAAAGTTCTCTTAACCTTTACTATTGATCTATCACAGTGAAGTTTCTATATGTGTTTGTTTACAGCCAAGGACGGTACTACTGAAGGCACCAACGCTAGGGAGACTCCAGAAAAGATGATGTCTCAGGCTCGTCAACACCGAACCCATGGGTGCAACTACAAAGATTTGTCCTGGTCCGACTCCCCTTCTTGAATATTGGTCTCACTACCACAAAGAATAACACCAATAATAAATTCATTAAAGAGATCTAAGAACTGCCTATTAACTCACCGGTAGGCATATTAAGAATATTCTCTTTTAACTGCATTCTAAAATCTTAAACCTTCCACTCAAAGACATGAATTAAGTTTCTCCGTAGGTCAAGATTAACTGGTTTCTTTCTTTAATGAATTTCTTTTATCTTCTCCTCCTGGGATTCAATTAAGTGAGTTCAGCCGAGGGCTAAGCTGTTCTTGCTTGAGTTAAAGGAGATATTCTCATCTATATAATAGGCATTGATACCCAGGTAGGAAACTCAATAACTCTGTCTTTATCACCGAAAGGAGCAATAGTCGGATCTAGCTTTAGTGGTCTTGTTGCTGTTACCGAGGATGAGAAACCTAAACTCCTAAACTAAAGAGATTAGCTCCTAACTCGTTGACTTGAAGATGTCACTGGACTCTTTATCTTTAGTTCACTAGGCATGGGACCTCAGCCCATTATCTTTTCAGCTCCCCCACCATATCACCAATAAAGCTGTGCGACCCATCTGGAACCATCTTATCTAGTACCACCTTCACGAACGTGTTTTTTCAAGCATAAAAGTACATATACCATTTCTCCCCCTTTAGGGAGATGAATCAAACAGTCATTTCCTAATATTATATTGGGCGTACACCCTTACCGGTGGGAAATTCCGATTGGCTTGGCTATCTCTTCAATGAGCTACTCGATAATAGGTACACGCCTTAGAGTTATAAAGGACAGGTTCCCGGCTCATCATCGACAAGAAGAGATAGGGATCATTATTGATCCACCGGGTAGAGCCAACACCGAGAAGGGGTAAAAAACTTGCTGTACTTATGGGTGTATTATCTTAACTTTAGTTTTTAATGAAGCTGTAGTCCCGGGTACTCATAAATTGTTATGATGATTTATTCAAATATTGTTGTTAAGTTACAAGGACATAATATGGATCTTAATGCGATATACTCTCATTAAAAGACAGCTTATATGCGACAATCGAATTCAGTCCGGTTTGGCTTGGGGAATCCTGGCCAATTATCTTACAGAATGCATTTGATCAATGTTCAGGGAATGCTTGCTTCACTCTAACATCGGGTTATGGCGAGTCCTATTCCTATCTCAATCTTTTTCTCACACGGCCCATATAAAATCTCTCTACCCCGGTCCCGGCTTTGGCTAAAGCGAATATCTTTCCGGAGTATGGTTTTTTTTTATTCTTCCCGTCGGAATATCCTCTCCACTCAGTATAAAAAAGGCCGGTTTTCCACCTTTCTATTCACGAAGCTATTACACAAGTATTGAGGGAAGAATGGAACTTGCTTGCCTTCTTTCTGACCTTAAGAAAGACACCTTCCTGCGCCGGATTGAGATACTCTTCCTTTACTGCTTGCGCTTATAACAGGTGAGATAAAGCTCGTTAACTTGCTTTCCTTGTTTTCTTTCTCTTTCCTGAGAAAGAAAAGGATGGATTTGACTTCTTTAATTGACTTGACAAGGCCCGACATCGCATATGCAGTTAGAGTGGTTAGTCGATTCATGCAAAATCCAAAGAAACCTCACTTTCGACGAATATTGAGGTACATGAAAGGAACACTTGACTATGGTCTTCTGTATAAGAAAGGAGAACAGTGTAAGATAGTTGGCTATTGTGACGCCGACTATGCTGGTGATCACGACACGCGTCGATCAACAACTGGAAACGTGTTCAGGCTTGGTTTAGGAGCAGTCTATTGGTGCAGCAAGAGACAACCGACGGTGTCACTGTCAACCACAGAAGCGGAGTATAGAGCAGCAGCTATGGCGGCTCAGGAAAGTACTTGGTTGATGCAGTTCATGAAGGATATTCACCAGCCTGTTGACTATACGGTGTCACTGCATTGCGACAATCAGTCAGCAATTCGCATGGCAGAAAATCCAGTCTTTCATGCGAGAACAAAGCACGTGGAAGTGCATTACCACTTCGTACGAGAAAAGGTTTTAGAGGAAAAATCTATGGAGAAAATTTACACTGGTAATCAAGTAGCGGATATTTTTCACTAAAGGGCTAAGTACTACAAAGTTCGAGGAATTCCAGAGACAGCTCGGCATAACTACAAGAATGAAGTCAAAAAAGAGTCAGTGTTGAGGGGGGAGTGTTTAAAGAGAACAACACCGACTCTCTCTCTCGAATTCTCCCCACCGCTTTTACAGCAAGTAATCTCAGCTGTATGGACCGATGCAAACACTGTTAAGTTAGGTAGTATTTCAGCTGTTGTACTACTTGACTGGTAAGAAAAAGCTTATGTAAGAAAAGGACTACTTTAGTCTATTCGTTCGCGCCCCTCGATTACATAGTTACAAATTCCCAATCCCATGTCTTATTCTTTCTCTTATGCCAAATCGGCTCTTATGCTTATAGAATCGACTGATAATCTTAGAGCTTGGCTAGTTACTTCATATTATATACCTTTTTTTCTAGCTATGTACTTGCTGAAGGCAGACGTAAAGCATGCCCCTGGTTCTATCAAACCAGACACTTCATCCCTGGTACATGTATGTGGGCTTTCTGCTTCCGCTTCTCATGTCAATCTTCCAATGTCTTGCCATTTTCTCTTATATAGATAGGCTATATGCCTTGTCCTCTTCCTAGTTCCCTGACTAGTATATATAGTATAGGAAAACTCTTTTGCAGCCGAAGTCGGCTCGAGGATCAATCCTTAACTTAACCCTTCCCCATTGGACTCTTAGCTCTTGTTGGAAGATCTTACTATACTCAACTACTCCTAAGCGATACTCCTATCGTCAAATTGGTTTTCGGTTTATAGAGGAAGAGAATAAAGTATTGCAGCTCACCTCGTGCTTCCATCAAACGAAGCACTCGGCTCCCACTTTGTTAACATAAGACATAAGGAAGTTCTTTCAAACAGAAGGAAATCCCACTTCATTCCAAAATGGTTTTGTCCCATTTCCTGAGTTACACGAATTCCGACCTCTTTCGGTTATGTGATGTGCGAAATCGGCTTACGTATAGTTGCTTATAACTACTGTCTGTATAGCCAAAGAAAAACATGGGTGCTTCCTATATATGAGCATTCTTGAGTGCGGGTTGAGGTTAATGGTTGGGGCTCGACTGGATGGCATGGGTAGAGCTATCTTGCCTTCCTCCACACAGTACGACGCGCTCTCGTCACCCCCGGTGGCACGGTATACCTTCGTTGATCTGTTCTGACAATACAGATGAATGTCTCTTTCTTCCCCGTCAGTCGAAGCACTTTACGGTTCAATGCTTGTCTGTATTCCTTTCAGCAGGTAGCTATTCAGCTCAGTTTCTTTCTGACGTGCTGCTAGCTTCCTTTATTTATATCCATATCACCTTTGGGTCGGTACTTTGGTCTGGACATCCCCCACATGATTGGAGAGGCAATCCTCAAATACGTACTTTGACCTGACGGCTTACCGTTCTTAGCTTCTGATGGGAATTCAAAGTCGAAGAGTTAGTTGTTATTGTTAGGGTCGTTGAGATTTGGTTGGTGGTTCAGTATACCGTACTGGTTGAGTGCATTGGATGCGAGCTACTATGGTCAGTGCAGTTAGATTTCTTAGATTCTATTAGATAAGGTAATCTTTACTATTATCTATAATAAGGAAATCTTTATCATTCGGCGTAGTGCAGCTTATATAGAAAATAGAAAGGGCAAAGCGCTCTTCGTGGCACAGCTTTCGTATCTTACGATATTTTCATTGATACAGCTAATTCTGATTCAATTGTGACAATAGCTTTTAAGCAAGCATTGTATTCGAGAAGAAAAGAATGCAATGTGGTGCTTCGTCAAGTGAGGCACTACAGGTATTGGATTCAGTAAACCAGAAGTTGTTCCCAGTGAAAAAGGAGTCCGACTTCCCTTTTTTAAGCATATAGCACAAAAATCAATAGAAGAAGAAGTAGATGGACTAGAATCAGATGTTTCAACTTCTAGATGTGTGGGAGGATATCTCATACTAAAGCTCTTTCTCATGCAATAGCCTGCCTTTTCAGTAAAGAAAGAGTTCCTTCTTTTTATAGATTCACTCTGAATGAAAAGGTGACTTGAAATCTCTCATTAATTCTCAGGTAGGAATTAGGAAGTTGCATCTACTCTTTTTGAAGAGGAGCTGCAGAGGTTGAGACATGTTGAGGTTTCCTTGGTGCTTTGATCTGGAAATTCAGTAGCGCATTTGCTTTATCGAAATGCTAAGGACTTTGATGATTCAGTTATTTTTTTTTTTGAGGCATTTCATTTGTAATGCTTTACAAAAGGATGTAATTGCTGCCTACGCAAATTATCCTCAAGCCAATCCGAGGTGACAAAGAAAGAGGATAGTACTAAATTCATGGCTTCTGCGACGAGCTTGGACAAAGCTTTTGCCTAGGGGCTTCAGAGCTCATCAACAGCTATAGAACTCTTAGCTACTGAGATACGAGAAGAGAAAATGCACTTTTGCATCTATATAAAACGTAAAAAGTATGATTCCAGATGTGCTCTTACGAGGGAAAATTGGATTGCTAACTTTCACAGCTATGTCAGACGTAAATTCATCGATCTGCAAAGACCATTTATTAGGGAAATTCCACTTTGAAACTTTCCTTTACTTCTTCTCCTTGACTATTCATTAAGGGCGAGCTCATCTTCTTCCGCCCCTCCCCTTTCGTCTGTTAAGGTCAGTAACCCTTCGAAATTGGGCCCTTCTTCTATGAATCGAGCTGTGGGTTCTGTTGTTGCTGGGTCTTTGTCTTCTCTTCGTGAGAAGGATTCTGAGCCTACCTCAGAGGAATTTTCATCGAATTCTCCTGATGACCAACCGGAAAGAGATACTGGCGTACAATAGGAATCTGCCTGCGCTGCGGAACGAAGAGAGCCTAGGTAACGAGTGTTAGAGGCAGGGACAACAGGTGTTACTCGAAGCATTCGTTCTTGCTTCTCCAGTTCTTTCGTATTCTCATTGGTTTAGTTTTTTTATCTGATAAACTGGGAAAAGCTGGAAGAAAGAAGGAGCTTTTTGAGTTGCTTATGACTACTATACGCTACGCTATTAGATGGCAGAGGAATTGTTCCACGTTTCAACAATCGAACAAGAAAACGAAAAAGAAAAATTCATATGTAGAGTCAACGTGCTCGATGATGGTTGTCCAGTAACATGTCAGCTTACCAGGTTCTGTCACAAGAAGCTGGAATCAAGCCAGGGAAGCAGCATCTACTTTAATTGATCTCACCTTATTCATTATCCTTCCACATGAAGGTGGCAGGAGAGAGCCGTTGTGATGCAACTCTACAAGCGAAGACCAGCGAATACTTTTTCCTCCCGGGGCATTGAACCAGCCTAAGCGACGCATAGATCCCTAGATGGAACCCTTGAAATGCATGAAATAGGATGTGAGAGGGAAAGCGGTCAGTTGCCGATGATAACGAGAGCAGTACCGATAGCACCAATAGCGTCCCTTCCAGTTTCAGATCGATATGGAGTTCCATATCCTGTTAGAGATATTCCAGATGTAGAGACAGATCCAAAGCCATTTGATCGAGATCGAGTAGCTATAGCAGATCCATTTAGAGATCGGAACTCCGTTCCGGGTACACCCATTTGATTTTAGTAGTAACTGCCCCTAAGCCGGTAGGTCTCGTTCAAAAGCCACTTTAGTTGATGTGTCCCGATCAATGTGCTGGGTGATGGGCAATGCAATGCGTTCATGTGGTTCCGTGAGCCGCTGGTCCATCAACTGAGCTCAAACAAGCAAGGTCTTGATCTGAGAAAGGAGCTCGATCGTCGAACTGGATATGGAGATGATCCAACTGCGCCCGGATCGGATCGAATAAAGGACCAAGCTGTAGTCGAGTCCTATCCCTACCCCGGTGACTCTATGCCCCGATATTAGTCCGTGCTCTCTCCCTCCTTTATCCGTCCAGCCAACCAAAGAGGGAATATTTGCGACCGACTTCTCAAAATGACTTATATGAGAGGCAAGCATACTCGCCAGCGGCGAAGCATAACCAGTCAAAACCTAACGAACGAGTTGCCCTAACCCACCATGGGTAACGGGGGCAGCAGCTAGAGAGGCTAAGATAGGCCGTTTAATCACCACCTTGTTTTTAGCCCCCTTACTGGTGGAGGGGCTAAAAATGCATAACCAATCCATTGTAACCGAGCTTTAAAAAAAAGCAGTAAGAAGAGAAGACATATCGATACCGAAAGCTGAGCCCTTATTGATTGCGTCAAAGGTATGCTTATCTTGAGCCCTTTTGAGCTAAACAACGCCTACCCTTACCCTTCTTGCTTTCTATCGATATGGGCCAGTAGATCCCAGGTGTAAATAAAACTCAGAACCTAATTACCTTTGACTAGCGAGCAGCGCTTTTGGGGCCATAACTACAGGGAAAACCGTGGAGAGGTAAACCTTAACTTACCGCAGCTCAATGAGGTACCAATCCAGTAAGACTACCACCCACAAACCAAACTTAGGGGAGGACTTCTCCTATCAACCCTTCTCTGGGGTCGACCCATCTAGTCGATCCGACAGGGAAGGGCGATGAGAGGAAGAGAATCCGCTTTCATCGGAATATCCGAACTTCAAAGGCAAGAAACGAAGAGACAATAAGTTCATTTCCGGACCATGGGTCACAGAAAGGATCGGATCGAGCAATAAGTGAAGGAGCTTGACCAATTAGGTCAATAGCTGGCCGAGTAGATGATAGACCAAATAAGCCCAGTAGCTCAATAGCTACTAATCGGTAAAAACAAGAGGACAGAAAGAAGGAATAGCCCACAGAGGTTGAAATAGTAGAAAACTTAAGTTATATTCTATCTAAAGTACTTTGATGACCCTTGAATCAATCACCCTCAAAGGGCAGGCCTTTCGAAAGTATATCTATTGGTTATATCAATCCAGCCAACTCAGATCTAGTGTCAATGGAAGTCCCTCGATTTCGTGTTGATCGGTAGACCAGCTATCTCCTCTTTACTTTAGAAGGCATTGATTCAACTTCAAGTCAAGCAAAGGGAAAGAGCCCAATCCTAGATGGATTTGTGAATGAGAAATACAACTTTCCTATTTGAAGGAGGGCGTTACAGCCCGTAGTTGAGGCTTTCTAAACTCCCCTTTTTCCTTTTTGCTTGTTTTGAATTCCGACTCGGAGAAGCAAGCCGAATCTACTCTCTACGAGGGCGTAGTAGTAGTCTCGCAAGAAAGCGAACTCTATGCACTAGTGAAATAGTGAAAAACCACCCTTGTTGCTATTGGTTTAAGATCTTCACTTCCCCTAAGTCAAGGGGAATCGCATCTCAAACTCCAAAGAGCCGCAAATAAGTCTGTGACCTTACCGGTGAACTGAATCAATATCTCTTTTTCCGTTTTAGATCATTGTCATGTTCATCTTCTAGCCAGGCAACTCTCACTTGTGGGTAGCCGGGCAGCCAGCCTTTCTTCCTGACGGGCCACCGAATGCCTTCCGGCTTTCTGATGGCTTAGCTTAGCGCTTAGAAAGGCTCCCACCTATTTGTTTATTATGAGTCCGCGTTAAGCCAATCAATCCATTGAAACGAAGTGTACGTACCCCAGCGCGAGCTTAGAGCTCTAGGTAAAGGGCTTTAGCAGGCGAACCGTGATCGTAGATCATGAAAGCCAAGCGCGGGAATAGATAGATAGGGCGGAAGTCTTCCAGGCGAGCTGAAAGTGATCGGGAGTATCTCAGCCGGTAGATTAGTCGTAAATCAGCCTGTCAAATCTTTTCTTCTATTATGTCATTTCAAAAAAGAACAAGATTTTCCTTTCCACACCGACAACTCCACTCTAATCGAAAGAAAGCGAACCTTTAGGCGAACCCCTAGGTTTGAACATCTCCTGCTGGTCTTTCTCGGTCAAGAACAGGGGATATCATTCGTAAAAAAGATTTATATACATAGTAGAGGTTTTCGTGAAGAGGCTGGTGCTCAAGCTAGTAGACTAACAGGTCTTGTGTAGCTAGTAGCAAAGAGGACGACAGGACAGGATAGGACGGTCAGTGGGAGATGATTCGGACGCTAGCAGAGATTTGTTGGATCCTCTTTACTTTCATCTGCGAACTTTGTTCCAAACCTTTGGAGTCTTTTTCCAAGACATTATGATCGTGACTTATAGTCTGGTTACATTGCAGGTTAGCCTAAAAAACACAGTAAGATAAACAGATGCTAGATAAATACTCTTTTCCTTTCATTTTATATTCAAAAATTACAATCGGATATGAAGTTATAATCACATAGTGAATGAGCTTGCAGCATAAGCTCACTGGTAATATTTCCTTAGGTTTTGTCCGAGTTCCAAACTCTTGGGAGAGGGTGGCCTCCAAGCGATTCAAGCAGCCCCTAAAGGGGTACAGTCATCGTATAGAGATATAAGAATTTCTTCTTTTATCCTCGCCTCCCCCACTGGAAAATCCTATGCATGTCGGGTAGTCTCTAACTGGAGTTCAATACTTCCCTATTGACGCTTAACCAAATTGGTTGGTGAGTCTAGAATACTCCATTTCTATTTGGCTTTAAGAACAAGGCTACTTATTAGACGTACAGTCAAGTTCAAGCCTCATAAGAATTTAGTTACGAGATTAATATTGTGGTCCGGCCCACGGGTAGTCGTGGAATACAGAATGAAATATTCCACTGAGGTGTAGACTTACTAAAATAGACTTCTATTATGATCAAGAAGGATCTTAGAAATAAGACGTGTGAACAGCGCCTTGAGCCTTTTCGCCAGGTCTGGGATCGATCCCTTTTAGCTTTCCTCCAACAGCAGATTCTTGTGCAGCTTCTTCTGTAACAGCTTTTTATTTCTACCCGAGGGTTCCGGGTTAACTGCATCGGATATGATCACTGCTGCCAATCCAGCGTAATGGTTTAAGTATCCCTATTATATTAGCTTTAGCTCAAAGAAGAAAGAAAATCTCGATCTCGGCTCACTTCTCGAGAAAAGAGTTCAAGCAGAAGACTAATTAGACTGAACACGAGCAATCATATCTTATTCAAGAAGTGGGGAAAGATGCTGTTGGTCTGGAAAGGCATGGGAAAAATGAGGCTCTTCAAGACCAAAGCTC